TCGGAATCGGTGGGTAAATTCCTTTCCTTCGAACCGTACTTGAGAGTTTCCTACCTCATACGGCTCGGCAATTCATTATTTTTTTTGTGTCCCATCCTAATCCAATCCATCGAAATGAATAAGATTTTTCGTAAATCTATCCCATTTTTTATCGGCTTAACCAGAAGAGATTAATTAATTTACATGAGTTTCAAACTTGAATTTTTATTACTAATCAAATCAGTTTTATCTTTTCTCCCACCTTCAGAAGAATGAAACATAGACATCCTCCGCTATCGGTATAATTTTCTGAAAGGTAACTATCTCGGTTTCATATAGAAATTCATATAGAATCTTTGAAAAAGACTTTCCTCCATTAAGAAAGGGCTTACTATCTTTGGGATCTGATGCTACACCGCTGCTTAATACCTTAGTGGATCGACTCTATCACATAAGTTGATTCCTAACTTTTATCTCATATCATGACATAAGTAAGCAGTTCTTATTGTATCGGCCCAAAACCTCACAAATTGATCTTTACGGTGCTTCCTCTAACAATTGGATCCTTTATCCATAGAATAAAATGGGCATATCTATTTCTTCATATTTCGGCTTATATGAAGTTTCTTTTTTTTCTACAGCTAATAAAAATCGTTGTTTTGTACGATACTTATGTAGAAAGCCCGTTTTATTTTTTATTTGTAGTATTTAGTTTTACTAGCCTATTTTCTCTTTTTTCCTCTTTTCTATAGTGGAGATAGTCGCACGTAATGACAGATCACGGCCATATTATTAAAAGCTTGCGGTAAGAATGGATTTCGTTCGAGTGCTCGGAAATAATATTCCAAAGCTTTCGTATGTTCTCCGTTGCTTGTGTGGATAAGGCCTATGTTATAGAGTATATAACTTCGATCATAGGGATCAATTTCTAGTCGCGTAGCTTCGTAATAATTTTGTAAAGCTTCCGCATAATTTCCTTCGGATTGGGCTGACATCCGTTACGGTCGTTCATTCTATTCAAAGAATCCCCGTTCCAGAACCGTACATGAGATTTTCACCTCATACGGCTCCTCCCTTCTGTGCATAATGATAATAATCCATGAAATCAAAATGAAATATTCTCATTATAAACTGAGAGGGGCTAGCGTTTTTACAAGAAATCTCTAGCCAACCCTACTGCAAGAGGTATTTTCTTAACACCAAGGGCGTTGGTGCTATATAGAAAAGGTAACTCCAACAATTTTTTTGTCCTCAACGCCCCCTATTTTCAGGAATTAGTCACTTCAACGGTCTTCGATGGTTATACGGGTATCCAAAGTACGAACGAGATGGATGTTTGTTGTCCCAACCATTCTTGGTAGTCCCGATCCCGATAAGGAAAGGGGATAATTTATAACAAAGTTTTTGTGTTGTTGATTCCTAGGTGTAGCGCTTCTTCCCCTATGCCGCCCATTGGTACTAGTAGAGTGGGATTGACCTGGAATACAGAACCCATAGGTGTAACCTTTCGCTTAAGACTCGAATCAAAATGAAAGCGTCTGAGGCTGCATCAATCGAGGATACACGACAGAAGGGTTTGTTCCATTTTCAAACTTCACCTTCAGCAAGCGTAGGTTTATTTCAATAATAGTTTTCTTTCTATCCCGAATGAATCATATGGCTTTCTCGTAAAACTGAAAATGATAAAGAAATTCAAAAAATCAATCAAAAAATCAAATCGCACCATCTCTGTAATAGGTAAATGCTTCTTTTTCTCCTGAAGTTGTCGGAATTATTCGTAATAAGATATTGGCTACAATTGAAAAGGTCTTATCAATAAAATTTCCATTTATCCGCGATCTAGGCATAGTTAACAATCCATTCGATAATTCTTCGCATTACCCCTCGGGGGAAAAGAATCCCACAAAAAGGGAATTTACAGTACGAAATAACATAAAAACAGACTCATTCTAAAAAAAGATGTGGGCCTTCCCTTCCACTCAAATTGTTCCTTTTTCACAGGAATCAATAGGAGGAAAGGTTTCAATCCGATTGGATGTCAGCCAAACCAATGGAATAGTATACCAATGAACAGAACTAGTTCTATTTCATCTAAGTGGAAGAATCAAGGAATTTTTCCTACAAATTAGGATACCTGGAGGAGTTAGTTTTGATTGGATTATGATCCAAAGAGGAAAAAGAATCAAATAATCCAATAATCTAATTATGATTTTATGATATGATAAAATATAGAATAACTATTTTGTGTGCATAGCGTGTATACACTATACAATCCAAATTCAAAAATCCCTGGTATGATTCTAGAATTTATAATAGATCCACGAGGTAAAAGTAAGTAGTTTTGAAACTGGAAAGAAAGCTATTTTTGAATTCCTATGGAATCATTTTATAAATATAAACACTGTCTAACTGGAATCATCGTATAAAATATGAATCCATCAGACGATTCGATTCGTTCCAATTCCTCGGTTTAATTTGGTTCGGTATAAATATTATAACCATAACAAAGGCTACTTATTGATAAAACAAAAGATATATATCTTTTGTTTTTAATGTAATGTCTTTTCTTTTAACAATAAAAAAAGATTTTTTATCCATCGAACCCCGAAGGAAGATCTTTCTTTGATGAAACGTTTTCTATTTTTTTTCTATTGTTTTAATAATTGATCAGGCATACCTATACTGCAATAAGATGAAGACTGCAATACTATGAATGACTCGCTATTTACTCGTTTTCTAGGTCATAATCATAAGATTCTTTAGGAGAGATGGCCGAGTGGTTCAAGGCGTAGCATTGGAACTGCTATGTAGGCTTTTGTTTACCGAGGGTTCGAATCCCTCTCTTTCCGTACCTTCCTTCACCTAATTCACGAACATTACTCACCGAAATGTATAAAATAAAATAAGAACAATTACCGGTCACTTACCTTTTTGGATCGAATTTTAAAGATTCGAATTGGCTCTATTTTCCAATTGTGGAAAACTGGGGAAATTCCCTTGGTTGACCCCGGTAAGAGAATGGGGATTTGTTTTTGTTGTTGGAACTTCCATTTTATGGATGGAATTTTTTATATTTTTTGAAAAGGCTTTTTCGCGGACTCCTCGTTCATTTACCCAACCGTCGGTTGGGTAAATGCCTTTCAGTTTTTCGATGATCAAATATTTTATTTATAATTGAATTATTAATTATTGAATAACCTGCTTTTTTGGATAAGTTTGCTCATTGCTGGGTTGATAAAGAAGTAAGCGTTTCAATGGGCTCTCCAAAAATCGTTTGGGCTTGATTTCCGGGCATCTTGGCGACGGCACTCTCCACCTCGTAGAGCTGAGGAAATTCTATGTCTCTATAAAATAGAGAATCTATCCATGACTGACAATTATAATCAAACTCACGTAATAAGTTAAGCAACTCATGTAGTTCTTGATCTACATAGAATCTAAACAAAAATTCGAAATTCGGTTCTAATTTGACGAATGAATGGAATGGGAGATAGTTTATTCTCCTATTCGCGCATACACGCACCATCTGTATCCTGCTGTGTTGGACCCTCCTCGCCATCCGTTTCATGTCTTTTGACAATTCCTCTCGTTCTTCTCGGATGCTCTTTTGAGCGAGCCGATCTTCAAGGGGTTCGATCCGGGCTAGGGGGAACCAAGGCTTAGTCCTGGATTGTGGCTCCCCGCGGCCAAAACCTTCGGTGAGAATCCAAACACTAAGCTGATATAACCAAAAGAAATAAAAATAAATTTTTCTAATAGATTTCTTTTTTTCAATTTAAGAAAAATGACATTCATTACTATAACGATACGAAATCGTCTAGTAAATTTAGGAGGATACTTCATTGAAACCTCCTAAAATTTGTATTTTTCGATTACTCGATTCTATTTATTACTTTAATGATATATATGATATATCGAATTACGATTTTTGAATTGGAAATTTACATTAATGAAAAATTAGGGCTATACGGACTCGAACCGTAGACCTTCTCGGTAAAACAGATCAAACTTATTATTATCAAAATGATTCGAACTGTTTCAAAGACCCAACGTGCATTTTTTTTTTGCATTGGGCTCTTTCATCAACTGATATAAATATCAGCGAGTCCGCCATCCTTTTTCTTAACAGAAAGATAACGAGATGGCTCCGCGTGCTCTGACTCTTTATTTTTATTCAGTAGCAATACCAAAGTGTTTCAAAAAAGAGTTATCTTGACGTAGGTCTGCCTTCGGCCTATATCAACCTAAGTTAAATGGAGTCTCTATCGCTCTGCCCAAAGCATCAAATATGAAACTTCATACACCTTCAAGTTCATAGGACAAAAAGAGATTTTTTTGAGGTACTTATACTCATTATGCCTAGCATTGAATGGACTGAATATTTACCTTATCAATTATCAAATCAATGATGGGTTCTATTTCTTGGCGCCTAAATTGGGACCTCAATTGGACCAACCAACCATTTGTCAGGCTATTGTTCTCTTGTTCCTTCGAATCCATGGAGTAAGACGTCGACTTTTTACTAAGATAAATTCTGTTGATTACATGATGGACTCCTCTGAAAAAACATTGGCGCGCGTGTAAACGAGGTGCTCTACCAACTGAGCTATGGCCCTTGTGTTTGTGATAAATATTTTATCATTATATAAATTCTTGTCAAGGTGAGTATTGCATAATCTGACATGATAGCTCTCTGATCTGTTTCCTGTCAAGGGTATTGCTTAGAAATAAGATTCCATCTATAATCTATCAATGTGACGGGTTCTTTTTTTTTTTTTTCTTTATGATAATAAATGACCTACTTAACCCAGCGGTTAGAGTATTGCTTTCATACGGCAGGAGTCATTGGTTCAAATCCAATAGTAGGTAGAACTTATTAGATACCGCACAGCCAATGGTATCTAATAAGTATTTCTACCCACCTTCTTTTTTTGATTTATTTTGTATCTTTTCCATACCCTACTACTTCTTATTTTTTATTTTTTCTATTTTTTTAGTTGTTTCTTGTTGCACCAAAATCTGATTACACTTGATTGGATTCAATCGGTAGAATCCAAATAGAATATGGTGTATAATCAAAATTTCTTTTTCTTTATTCTTCTATATTCTATTCGGACGCACCAACAACTAGTTATAAAATTGTATTGATAGCCTCGACTCGCGTCCTAGCTCGTCGGAGAGCTAAATTTGCCTCAATTGTTTGTCTCTTGCCTTCAGCGCTACTTAAATTAGCTTCAGCTATTTCAAGAGTTTGTTGAGCTTCTTGCGGATCAATGTCACTGCCCCTCTCTGCATCATTTACTAAAATGGTTATTTCATTATTGCCTATTCTAGCGAAACCGCCCATCAGAGCTATTGTTAACCATTGGTCGTTAAGACGTATTCTCAAAATTCCTATATCTACAGCCGTGGCAATAGGTGCGTGATTTGGTAATACACCAATTTGGCCGCTATTAGTCGATAAAATTATTTCTTGCACTTCCGAATCCCAAACAATTCGATTAGGGGTCAGTACACATAGATTTAAGGTCATTTCTTCAATTTGCTCTCCACATCTAAGTTCATAGCCTTCGCGGTAGCTTCATCGATATTACCTACCAAATAAAAGGCCTGTTCCGGAAGACCATCTAATTCCCCGGAAAGGATCAGTTGAAAACCCCTAATTGTTTCTGTTAGACCAACATATTTTCCTGGAGAACCGGTAAAAACTTCTGCTACGAAGAAGGGTTGTGATAAGAAACGCTCAATTTTTCGTGCTCTTGCTACGGTTAAACGATCCTCTTCGGACAATTCGTCCAACCCAAGGATAGCTATAATGTCCTGAAGTTCTTTGTAACGTTGTGAAGTTTGCTTAACTTTTTGCGCAGTTTCATAATGTTCCTCACCAACAATTCTAGGTTGGAGCATAGTTGATGTTGAATCTAAAGGATCTACTGCTGGATAGATACCTTTTGCAGCGAGTCCTCTTGATAGTACGGTAGTAGCATCTAAATGCGCAAATGTTGTGGCAGGAGCGGGGTCCGTCAAATCGTCCGCAGGTACATAAACGGCTTGAATAGAAGTTATGGATCCCTCTTTGGTAGAAGTAATTCTTTCTTGCAAAGAACCCATTTCTGTACTAAGAGTGGGTTGATAACCTACAGCGGAAGGCATTCTTCCTAATAAAGCGGATACTTCGGATCCTGCTTGGACGAAACGAAAAATATTGTCGATAAATAGAAGTACGTCCTGTTCATTAACATCCCGGAAATATTCCGCCATGGTTAGGGCAGTCAAGCCAACTCTCATACGAGCTCCCGGCGGTTCATTCATCTGACCATAGACTAGAGCTACTTTTGATTCCGCAATATTTTGTTCATTAATCACCCCAGATTCTTTCATTTCCATGTAAAGATCATTTCCTTCACGAGTGCGTTCGCCCACTCCGCCAAATACGGATACACCTCCATGAGCTTTTGCAATGTTGTTGATCAATTCCATGATCAGTACGGTTTTACCCACTCCGGCCCCCCCGAATAGCCCTATTTTTCCTCCACGACGATAAGGAGCTAAAAGATCCACTACTTTAATCCCCGTTTCAAAAATAGATAATTTTGTATCTAACTGTATAAAGGCAGGCGCAGATCTATGAATAGGAGATGTTGTGCGAGTATCTACAGGACCCAAATTATCAACAGGCTCTCCAAGAACGTTGAAAATTCGTCCGAGAGTCGCCCCACCAACTGGAACACTTAGAGGAGCTCCTGTATCAATCACTTCCATTCCTCTCATCAGACCATCTGTAGCACTCATAGCTACAGCTCTAACTCGATTATTTCCTAATAATTGCTGTACCTCGCAAGTTACATTAATTTGCTGGCCAACCGTATCTTGACCTTTAACTACCAAAGCGTTGTAAATATTAGGCATCTTGCCCGGTGGAAAGGATACATCCAGTACCGGACCAATGATTTGAGCAATACGCCCCAGGTTTTTTTCTTCAAGAGCGGAAACCCCAGGACCCGAAGTAGAAGTAGTAGGATTGATTCTCATAATAATAAAGTATTATATGTCGAAATTTTTTTTTGCAAACAAAAATAAAAAAATGTCCGATAGCAAGTAGATCGGTTAATTCAATAAGAAATGGGAATTAGTACTCGATTTCGTTGGTACTATCCAACCGAATCCAATTCAATTGTTTACTCATTCAATGAGTGCATTTTCAAACTTAACCAACCCATTTTTTTTTATCTAAATATATTATTAATATAATATATATCAAAGTAGATGAATAAGAATTAAGAATTATATATGCGGAGATGTTCTATTTTTCTATCATTATAGACAATCCCATTCATATTATCTATGGAATTCGAACCTAAACTCTATTTATGATTCATCATTTTTATGACATTGGCCGTTGTTTCTTATTTCATCATTTCTATTTACACTTATTTATTCTTTGAATAAAAAAGAAATCAAATTATTTATACCTTTTTGTTGATTGATAAATTCCGCATATTCATATTACTATTCTATTTT